GCTAGCGTAGCTTAACGAAAAGCATGGCACTGAAGATGCTAAGATGGGTCCTAAAAAACCCCGCATGCACAAAGGCATGGTCCCGACCTTTCTATCAGCCTTAACTCAACTTACACATGCAAGTCTCCGCAACCCAGTGAATATGCCCCCACCCCCTAATAAGGGAACAAGGAGCAGGTATCAGGAACAAAACTTTTAGCCCAAGACACCTAGCTAAGCCACACCCCCAAGGGAATTCAGCAGTGATAAATATTAAGCCATGGGTGAAAACCCGACTTAGTTAGAGTTAAGAGGGCCGGTAAAATTCGTGCCAGCAACCGCGGTTAAACGAATGGCCCCAGTTGATATAGCCACGGCGTAAAGGGTGGTTAAGAAAAACAAAAATAAAGCTAAATGGCCCCTCGGCTGTCATACGCTTCTAGGAGCCCGAAATCCAAACACGAAAGTTACTTTAAACAAAATATCTGACCCCACGAAAACTGAGAAACAAACTGGGATTAGATACCCCACTATGCTCAGTCGTAAATCAAGACATACATTTACAACAATGTCCGCCAGGGTATTACGAGCATTAGCTTAAAACCCAAAGGACCTGACGGTGCCTTAAACCCACCTAGAGGAGCCTGTTCTATAACCGATAATCCCCGTTAAACCTCACCATTTCTGGCCAACCCAGCCTATATACCACCGTCGCCAGCTTACCCTGTGAAGGAATAAAAGTAAGCAAAAAGAGTACTACTCAAAACGTCAGGTCGAGGTGTAGCGAACGAAATGGGAAGAAATGGGCTACATTTTCTTTAACAGAATACCACGAATATGCATCATGAAACAATGCTTAAAGGAGGATTTAGCAGTAAAAAGGAAACAGAGTGTCCTTTTGAACCCGGCCCTGAGGCACGTACACACCGCCCGTCACTCTCTCCCGTCATCACCCATAAAATTTTACCTAACACAAAAACACCGACAAGGAGAGGCAAGTCGTAACAAGGTAAGTGTACCGGAAGGTGCACTTGGATAACCCAGAGTGTAGCTAAACAGCTCAGCGTCCCATTTACACCGTGAAGAAATCCGTGCAAATCGGATCACTCTGAGCTAAACAACTAGCTTTACAACCAAAATAATTTTACATTATAAATAAACTAAGATTTAACCAAAATAATTAACTAAAACATTCTTAACCTTAGTATGGGAGACAGAAAAGGCCATATAAAGCAATAGAAAAAGTACCGCAAGGGAACGTTGAAAAAGAAATGAAACAACTCATACAAGCCATAAAAACCAAAGACTAAACCTTGTACCTTTTGCATCATGATTTAGCCAGTCCACTCAAGCAAAGAGACCTTTAGTTTGAAACCCCGAAACCAAGTGAGCTACCCCGAGACAGCCTAAGTTAATTCAGGGCCAACCCATCTCTGTGGCAAAAGAGTGGGAAGATCTCTGGGTAGAGGTGACAGACCTATCGAACTTGGTGATAGCTGGTTGTCTAGGAAACGAATATAAGTTCAGCCTCGTACACCCTTAATCAAAAACATAAACAAGTCACACAGGAAAAATACGAGAGTTAGTTTAAGGAGGTACAGCCCCTTAAATAAAGGATACAACCTTAACGAGAGAATAAAGATTATAATACCTAAAATACATTGAACAAGTGGGCCTAAAAGCAGCCACCTAATTAGAAAGCGTTAAAGCTCAAACAAATACAAATTTATTATACCAATAAAAAATCTTAATTCCCCTAAAATACTAGACTATTCCATGCACCCATGGAAGAAATTATGCTAAAATGAGTAACAAGAAGAACTTAACCTTCTCCACGCACAAGTGTAAGTCAGATCGGACCCACCACTGATAATTAACGAACCCAAACAAAGAGGGTAATATAAACAACAAAATCATCAAGAAAACCCCATAACCCATAATCGTTATCCTCACACCAGAGTGCATCAAAGGAAAGACTAAAAGAAATAAGGAAGGAATTCGGCAAATCCAAGCCTCGCCTGTTTACCAAAAACATCGCCTCCTGCAAACCTACGTATAGGAGGTCCAACCTGCCCAGTGACGATAAGTTTAACGGCCGCGGTATTTTAACCGTGCAAAGGTAGCGCAATCACTTGTCCCTTAAATAGGGACCCGTATGAATGGTTAGACGAGGGCTTAACTGTCTCCCTTTTCCAGTCAGTGAAATTGATCTATCCGTGCAGAAGCGGGTATAACAATACAAGACGAGAAGACCCTTTGGAGCTTAAGGTACAAGACTCACTCATGTAAAACAAGATTTTATAAACTTTTAAACCTAATGAAAAATGAAACTCAACCTTCGGTTGGGGCGACCACGGAGAAAAAAATAGCCTCCTAGTGGAATGGATAATATCCAAAACCAAGAAAAACACCTCTAAGTAACAGAACATCTGACCAAATATGACCCGGCTACAAAGCCGATCAACGAACTAAGTTACCCAAGGGATAACAGCGCAATCCTCTCCCAGAGTCCATATCGACGAGGGGGTTTACGACCTCGATGTTGGATCAGGACATCCTAATGGTGCAGCCGCTATTAAGGGTTCGTTTGTTCAACGATTAAAGTCCTACGTGATCTGAGTTCAGACCGGAGTAATCCAGGTCAGTTTCTATCTGTAATGCTACTTTTCCTAGTACGAAAGGACCGGAAAAAGGGGGTAAACCCAACAAGTGCACCCCACCCCAAATTAATGAATTAAAATAAATTAAATAGGGGAGAGCATAAACACCCCCTAGACAAGGGGTTGTTAGGGTGGCAGAGCCTGGTAATTGCAAAAGATCTAAGCCCTTTTAAGCAGAGGTTCAAATCCTCTCCCTAACTCATGCTAAACACCATAATAAATCACTTAATTAATCCACTAATTTATATTGTATTTGTCCTATTAGCAGTAGCTTTCCTAACCCTAATTGAACGAAAAGTACTAGGATATATACAACTCCGAAAAGGACCAAACGTAGTAGGTCCATACGGCACAATTCAACCCATCGCCGACGGCATTAAATTATTTATTAAAGAACCAATCCGCCCATTATCATCATCACCACTCTTATTCTTAATTACACCAATTCTCGCACTAACTCTAGCAATAATACTATGAGCACCAATACCACTACCACACGCAATAACAAACCTCAACCTTGGAATATTATTTATCCTAGCTTTATCAAGCCTAGCGGTGTACTCAATTCTAGGATCAGGATGAGCATCAAACTCAAAATACGCATTAGTAGGGGCCTTACGAGCCGTAGCCCAAACAATCTCATATGAAGTAAGCCTAGGACTAATTGTATTATCAATTATAATCTTCTCCGGCGGATATTCCCTACAAACCCTAAGCATAACACAAGAAAAAATCTGATTACTAATCCCAGCATGACCATTAGCTACAATATGGTACATCTCAACCTTAGCAGAAACCAACCGTGCACCATTCGACCTAACAGAGGGGGAATCAGAATTAGTCTCAGGATTTAACGTAGAATATGCAGGGGGACCATTCGCACTATTCTTCCTAGCCGAATACGCTAATATTTTATTAATGAATACCTTATCAGCAGTACTATTTTTAGGAACATCATATCTGCCCAACACCCCAGAAATCTCAACAATATATATTATAACCAAAACCGCACTACTAGCCGCAACATTCTTATGAGTACGAGCATCCTACCCACGATTCCGATATGATCGACTTATACACTTAATCTGAAAAAACTTCCTCCCAATCACACTAGCCTTTGTCTTATGACACACAGCCCTGCCAATCGCACTAGCAAGCCTGCCACCACAACTATAATCAATAGAACTGTGCCCGAATGCCCAGGGATCACTTTGATAGAGTGGAACACAGGGGTTAAATTCCCCTCAGCTCTTAGAAAGAAAGGATTTGAACCTATGCTAAAGAGATCAAAACTCTTAGTGCTCCCTCTACACCACCTTCTAAGATAAGGTCAGCTAAACAAGCTTTCGGGCCCATACCCCGAACATGATGGTTAAAATCCCTCCCATATCAATGAACCCATACGTATTAACGATTCTACTATACAGCCTAGGATTAGGTACCACCATAACATTCGCCAGCTCACATTGATTACTAGCCTGAATAGGATTAGAAATTAATACCCTAGCAATTACCCCTCTAATAGCCCAACAACACCACCCACGCGCAGTAGAAGCAACAACAAAATACTTCTTAATTCAAGCTACCGCAGCAGCACTAATCTTATTTGCAAGCACAACAAACGCCTGACTTACAGGAGAATGAAGCATTAATAATGTATCCAACCCAATAACTAGCATAATAATTATATCTGCATTAGCACTAAAAATTGGACTAGCACCAGCACACTTCTGATTACCAGAAGTCTTACAAGGATTAAATCTGACAACAGGACTAATCCTATCAACTTGACAAAAGCTAGCCCCATTCGCCCTAATTATCCAAGTATCCCAAAATACAAACCCAGCTCTACTCACACTACTAGGAATCCTATCAACATTAATTGGAGGGTGAGGAGGATTAAACCAAACTCAATTACGAAAAATCCTAGCTTACTCATCAATCGCCCACATAGGATGAATGATAATTATTATTCACTATACCCCACAACTCACCATCATTGCTTTAATTACATATATTTTTATAACATCCGCAGCATTCCTTACCCTAAAAACATTAAACACAACAAAAATCAACACAATATCAACAGCCTGATCAAAAAACCCATCATTAACAGCCACCACCCCACTAATCCTATTATCACTAGGAGGCCTACCACCAATAACAGGATTTACACCAAAATGATTAATTATCCAAGAACTAACAAAACAAAATTTACCCCTCACTGCCACAATCATAATCCTAACAGCCCTATTAAGTCTATACTTCTACCTCCGACTATGCTACACAGCAACACTAACCATCAACCCAAACACAATTAATGCAACCACCCCCTGACGAACTAAAACAACACAAAACCTCCTACCACTAACACTAACAATTATTATTACACTAGGACTTTTACCAATAACCCCAACCATTCTAACACTAACCACATAAGGACTTAGGATAAATATAAGACCAAGGACCTTCAAAGTCCTAAGCAGAAGTGAAAACCTTCTAGCCCTTGACTAGGACCCACAGACATTACTCTGCATCTTCTAATTGCAAATCAAACATTTTAATTAAACTAGGGCCCCCCTAGATAGGAAGGCCTCGATCCTACAAACTCTTAGTTAACAGCTAAGCGCTCAAACCAGCGAGCATCCATCTACTTTCCCGCCTGTTAAGTATCCATAAAGGCGGGAAAGCCCCGGCAGAATATAATCTACAACCCTAGGTTTGCAATCTAATGTGAACCACCTCAAGGCCTGGTAAAAAGAGGAATTGAACCTCTGTACACGGTGCTACAAACCGCCACCTGATACTCGGCCATTTTACCTGTGACATTTACGCGTTGATTTTTCTCTACTAATCACAAAGACATTGGCACCCTTTATCTTGTATTCGGTGCCTGAGCCGGAATAGTTGGAACCGCCCTTAGTCTTCTCATTCGTGCCGAACTAAACCAACCAGGATCTCTTCTAGGAGATGATCAAATTTATAATGTAATCGTAACCGCTCATGCTTTTGTAATAATTTTCTTTATAGTTATACCAATACTAATTGGTGGGTTTGGGAACTGACTGGTTCCATTAATAATTGGAGCACCAGATATGGCATTCCCACGAATAAATAATATAAGCTTCTGACTTCTTCCCCCATCATTTTTACTACTACTTGCTTCTTCTGGTGTTGAAGCTGGGGCTGGAACAGGATGAACAGTATATCCACCACTTGCAGGTAACCTTGCCCACGCAGGAGCATCAGTTGACTTAACAATTTTCTCACTTCATTTAGCAGGTGTCTCATCAATTTTAGGGGCTATTAATTTTATCACAACAATTATTAATATGAAACCTCCAATCGTTACCCAATACCAAACCCCATTATTTGTGTGAGCAGTATTAGTTACAGCCGTCCTTCTACTTTTATCACTACCAGTTTTAGCTGCCGGAATTACAATACTCCTTACAGACCGAAACCTTAACACCACATTTTTTGACCCAGCCGGAGGAGGGGACCCAATCCTATACCAACACCTATTTTGATTCTTTGGTCACCCAGAAGTGTATATTCTTATTCTACCTGGATTTGGAATTATCTCCCATGTAGTAGCCTATTATGCAGGAAAGAAAGAACCATTTGGTTACATGGGTATAGTCTGAGCTATAATAGCTATTGGCCTTTTAGGTTTCATTGTATGAGCCCACCACATATTTACTGTCGGAATAGACGTAGACACCCGCGCATATTTTACCTCTGCAACAATAATTATTGCCATCCCAACAGGTGTAAAAGTATTTAGCTGATTAGCCACACTTCATGGAGGCTCTATTAAATGAGAAACACCAATACTATGAGCACTGGGGTTTATTTTCCTATTTACAGTAGGAGGATTAACAGGAATTATTTTATCTAATTCTTCATTAGATATTGTACTACATGATACCTACTACGTAGTTGCTCACTTCCACTATGTATTATCAATGGGTGCCGTATTTGCTATTATAGCAGGCTTTGTCCACTGATTCCCATTATTTACAGGGTATACACTAAACAGTACCTTAACAAAAATCCACTTTGCAGTAATATTTATTGGTGTAAATCTTACATTCTTCCCACAACATTTCCTAGGATTAGCAGGCATGCCACGACGATATTCTGATTATCCAGATGCATATGCCTTATGAAACACAGTATCATCTATTGGATCACTAATTTCTTTAGTAGCAGTAATTATGTTTTTATTTATTATTTGAGAAGCCTTTGCCACCAAACGAGAGGTATTATCTGTAGAAATAACCTCAACAAATGTAGAATGACTTCACGGTTGCCCACCGCCATACCACACATTTGAAGAACCCGCATTTGTAATAACCCAACCAAATTAACGAGAAGGGGAGGAATTGAACCTCCATATTCCGGTTTCAAGCCGACCACATAACCACTCTGCCACCTTCTTAGAGATATTAGTAAAATAAATTACATCACTTTGTCAAGGTGAAATCACGAGCTAAACCCTTGTATATCTTTCAATTAATGGCACACCCTGCCCAACTAGGATTTCAAGATGCAGCATCACCCGTTATAGAAGAACTTCTCAGCTTTCACGACCACGCCATAATAATCGTAATCCTAATTAGCATCCTAGTACTTTACATTATTATTGCCATAGTATCAGCTAAACTAACAAACAAATTTATCTTAGATTCTCAAGAAATCGAAATCGTATGAACCATTTTACCAGCTATTATCTTAATCCTTATTGCTTTACCATCTCTACGAATTTTATACCTTATAGACGAAATTAATGACCCACACGTAACAGTTAAGGCTATAGGACATCAATGATATTGAACCTATGAATACACCGACTTTGAAGATCTAGAGTTTGACTCATATATAGTACACCCCTTAGATTTAACTCAAGGAGAATTCCGGCTCTTAGAAACCGACCATCGAATAGTAGTCCCCAAAGAATCTCCAGTACGCATTTTAGTATCTGCCGAAGATGTTCTACACTCATGAGCTGTGCCATCTCTTGGAATTAAAGTTGACGCAGTCCCAGGGCGACTTAACCAAACCACCTTTATTGTATTACGATCCGGCGTATTTTATGGACAATGTTCTGAAATCTGCGGAGCTAACCACAGCTTTATACCAATTGTAATTGAAGCAGTACCATTAGATAATTTTGAAAGTTGATCTTCAATATTATTAGAAGACGCCTCACTAAAAAGCTAAAAACCGGACAAGCATTGGCCTTTTAAGCCAAACCTTGGTGATTAACGACCACCTTTAGTGAAAATGCCCCAATTAAACCCTCTTCCATGATTCACAATTTTAATTTTTTCATGAGCTGTCCTCCTAATTGCCACTCCGACTAAAATCCTCAACCACGTTCAACAAAACGAATTTATTCTATTAGATATTAAAAAATACCAAGACCTTAATTGAATTTGACTATGATAATCAGCCTATTTGATCAATTTGCAAGCCCAAAACTTCTAGGAATTTCACTAATTTTTATTGCACTTTTAGTACCATTAGTCTTCTTCCCAAACTCATTACCACGATGAACTAATAACCGAATTCTTACAACTCAAACATGATTAATTAACCGATTCGTATACCAGCTACTTACACCACTTAATGTCGGCGGACATAAGTGAGCACTCTTATTTACTTCACTTATACTGTACCTTATTTCAATAAATTTACTAGGACTACTTCCATACACCTTTACACCAACAACACAACTATCAATAAATCTAGGATTTGCAATACCACTATGGCTTGCCACAGTAATTGTTGGAATATTAAATCAACCAACAGCCTCCTTAGGACATCTCCTCCCAGAAGGAACCCCAACCCTACTTATCCCAATTTTAATTATTATCGAAACAATTAGCCTATTTATTCGACCCCTAGCACTTGGTGTACGACTTACAGCTAACCTAACTGCAGGCCACCTTTTAATTCAACTATTCTCAACAGCTGTATTTGTTTTATTAACATCAATACCAACAGTAGCATTACTAACCTCTACAGTTCTTACCTTACTCTCATTATTAGAAATCGCAGTAGCCATAATTCAAGCCTACGTTTTTGTTCTCCTGCTCAGCCTATATTTACAAGAAAACATCTAATGGCCCACCAAGCACACGCATACCACATAGTTGACCCAAGCCCGTGACCACTAACAGGAGCTGCCGGCGCCCTACTAATAACATCTGGCCTGGCAGTATGATTTCACTTTAACTCAATAACACTTATTTTTATTGGATTAGTCCTACTTATCCTAACTATAATTCAATGATGACGAGATATTATTCGAGAAGGGACATTCCAAGGCCACCACACCCCACCAGTCCAAAATGGACTACGATACGGAATAATCTTATTTATTACTTCCGAAGTATTCTTTTTCCTAGGCTTCTTCTGAGCATTTTATCACTCAAGCTTAGCCCCAACACCAGAACTAGGCGGGTGTTGACCACCAACAGGAGTAATTACACTAGATCCATTTGAAGTACCCCTACTCAACACAGCTGTCTTACTAGCATCCGGAGTAACAGTAACATGAACACACCACAGTATTATAGAAGGGGAACGAAAACAAGCTATTCAATCACTTACACTAACAATTATTCTAGGATTATACTTTACAGCTCTCCAAGCAATAGAATATTACGAAGCACCATTCACCATTGCAGACGGAGTCTACGGATCAACATTCTTTGTAGCAACAGGGTTCCATGGATTACATGTTATTATTGGATCAACATTCCTAGCAGTTTGTTTACTACGCCAAATCCAATACCATTTTACATCAAAACACCACTTCGGTTTTGAAGCTGCAGCTTGATATTGACACTTTGTCGACGTAGTCTGACTATTCCTCTATGTATCTATCTACTGATGAGGCTCATAACCTTTCTAGTATAAATTCAGTACAAGTGACTTCCAATCACTTAATCCTGGTTAAAATCCAGGGAAAGATAATGAATCTAATCACAACCATCATTGTTATTACCTTAATTGTACCATCAATCTTAGCACTTATCTCATTCTGATTACCACAAATAGACCCAGACACAGAAAAACTATCACCATACGAATGCGGGTTCGATCCACTAGGATCTGCTCGACTTCCATTTTCACTACAATTTTTCCTAGTAGCAATCCTATTCCTATTATTCGACTTAGAAATTGCCCTTCTACTCCCCCTCCCATGAGGAGATCAACTTTATAACCCAACTGAAACACTCTTCTGAGCCACAACAATTCTAATTCTCCTCACCATAGGACTAATCTATGAATGAGCCCAAGGAGGTTTAGAGTGGGCAGAATAGGGGGTTAGTCCAAAATAAGACCTCTGATTTCGGCTCAGAAAATCGTGGTTAGATCCCACGACCCCCTTATGACACCCATACACTTTAGCTTTACATCAGCATTCACATTGGGATTAATAGGATTAACATTCAACCGCATACACCTGCTTTCTGCACTACTATGCTTAGAAGGAATAATATTATCCCTATTTATTGCACTAGCTTTATGAGCACTCCAATTTGAATCAACAAGCTTTTCCTCCACCCCAATTCTACTACTAGCCTTCTCCGCCTGTGAAGCAAGTACAGGCCTTGCATTACTAGTCGCAACTGCCCGAACACATGGAACAGACCATTTACAAAACCTCAACCTTCTACAATGCTAAAAGTACTAATCCCCACAATTATATTATTCCCCATAATCTGAATTACCCCTGCAAAATTCCTATGATCAACCACAACAACACACAGCTTCTTAATTGCCTTAATTAGCCTATCTTGATTAAAATGAACATCAGAAACTGGATGAACAACCTCTAGCCTATATATAGCTACAGACCCACTATCAGCACCATTTTTAACACTAACATGTTGATTACTTCCACTAATAATTTTAGCCAGCCAAAACCATATTAACCCAGAACCAATTAACCGCCAACGCTTATTTATCTCATTACTTACTTCTCTTCAAACCTTCCTAATTATAGCATTCGGAGCCACAGAAATTATTATATTTTATATTATATTTGAAGCTACACTAATTCCAACACTAATTATTATTACTCGATGAGGAAATCAGACCGAACGTTTAAATGCAGGAACCTACTTCCTATTTTATACACTCGCAGGCTCTCTACCACTATTAGTTGCACTTATGTTACTTCAACAGACCACTGGAACACTATCTATAACTATCCTCCAATATACACAACCAATTGCACTTAACTCCTGAAGCCATAAAATTTGATGAGCGGGTTGCCTAATCGCATTTCTAGTAAAAATACCACTTTATGGGGTACACCTATGATTACCCAAAGCGCACGTTGAAGCCCCAGTCGCAGGGTCAATAGTATTAGCAGCAATTTTACTTAAACTAGGTGGCTATGGAATAATACGAATAATAATTGTATTAGGCACAAACAACAAAGAACTAGCCTACCCATTCATTATTCTGGCTTTATGGGGGATTATTATAACCGGGTCAATCTGTCTTCGACAAACAGACCTGAAATCATTAATTGCCTACTCATCCGTAAGCCATATGGGTTTAGTAGCAGGAGGAATCTTAATCCAAACCACATGAGGATTCTCAGGAGCAATCGCCTTAATAATTGCCCACGGATTAACATCATCAATACTATTTTGTCTCGCTAACACTACCTATGAACGAGTTCACAGCCGAACCATAATCCTTATTCGAGGAATACAAATAATCCTTCCCCTAACAGCAACATGATGGTTCCTAGCTAACCTAGCCAACCTAGCATTCCCCCCTCTTCCAAATCTAGTGGGAGAATTAACAATTATCACAACAATATTTAACTGATCACCATGAACCATCACACTTACAGGCCTAGGAACATTAATTACAGCAAGCTACTCCCTATATATATTTTTGATAACACAACGAGGTCAAATACCTAACCATATTATAAACCTACCACCCTATCACACCCGAGAACACTTATTAATAGCCCTCCACTTAATCCCAATCATTCTACTCATAGCAAAACCAGAACTCCTACTAGGATGATGTTATTAGTAAGTTTAGTTTAACCAAAACCTTAGATCGTGACTCTAAAAATAGGAGTTAAAACCCCCTAACTTACCGAGAAAGAAAGAAAAGAATAAATCCTGCTAAGACTTATTAACCATGGTTAAATTCCATGGCTTACTCACACTTCTAAAGGATAACAGCCCATCCATTGGTCTTAGGAACCAAAAATCCTTGGTGCAAATCCAAGTAGAAGTTATGACACACACCCTTACATCATTAATACTTCTATCAATTACCATTATAGTTTATCCCCTACTAAAAACACTTCACCCCAAACTAAAAAAACCAAACCAATTAGCCACAGAAATCAAAACTGCTGTAAGCCAGTCATTCCTTATCAGCTTTACTGCACTATTAATTTTTATTAATCAAGGTGTGGAAAATATCTCCACCAGCTGATACTGAACAAGCATCTACACACTTGATATCTTTGTAAGCTTTAATTTCGACCACTATTCACTTATCTTCACCCCAGTTGCATTGTTCGTCGCCTGATCAATTCTAGAATTTGCCCTCTGATATATACATGCAGACCCAAACAAAGACCGATTCTTTAAATATCTTCTTCTATTCTTAGTAGCCATAATCATCCTAGTTACAGCTAATAACATATTTCAACTATTTATTGGATGAGAGGGAGTTGGAATTATATCATTCCTATTAATTGGATGATGATCTGGACGAGCAGATGCTAACACATCAGCCCTCCAAGCTATTATTTATAACCGAGTAGGAGATATTGGATTCATCGTAACTATTGCATGATTAGCCACACAAATAAATACATGAAATATTCAAGAAATTCTTATACAATCAGAAATGCATAACTCAATAATCCCATTAGCAGGAATTATTTTAGCAGCCATAGGAAAATCAGCCCAATTTACACTTCACCCATGACTCCCAGCAGCCATAGAAGGCCCAACACCCGTATCTGCCCTACTTCACTCCAGCACCATAGTAGTTGCTGGGATTTTCCTACTAGTTCGCCTCCACCCAATAATACAAAACAACAACACAGCATTAATAGCCTGCCTGTACCTCGGCTTAGCAACAACACTATTTTCAGCTGCCTGCGCCCTAACCCAAAATGATATTAAAAAAATCGTAGCCTTCTCAACATCAAGCCAACTGGGGTTAATAATAATAGCCATTGGACTAAATCAACCCCAACTAGCATTCTTCCACATCTGCACCCACGCCTTCTTCAAAGCCATACTATTCTTATGCTCAGGAGTAATTATTCATAAACTCAAAGATGAACAAGACATCCGAAAAATAGGAAACCTAATTACCCTAATACCAGCCACAACAACCTACCTACTAATCGGCAATATAGCACTATCAGGAATCCCATTCTTAGCCGGCTTCTACTCAAAAGATGCCATCTTAGAATCCCTTGTTACATCCAAATTAAGTTTACTCACCATCATCCTTACACTAATCGCTGCATCATTCACCGCAGCATACAGCTATCGATTAATATACCACGTAACACTAGGACCAGCACTAATTAACCCTAAAATCTTACCCACTGAAAACACAAAAACGGTGCTAAAACCAATTAAACGACTCGCTTGAGGAAGCATTATTATAGGATTAATTATTTGACATAATATACTCCCAGAAAAAACACCGACCCTAACAATACCAATATATCTTAAACTAACAGCCATCACAGTAATTGTTATTGGCTTTCTAACAGCAAAATGAATTTCCATACTAGACGAAAAACAAATTAAAAATACACCAATAGCCCTACTATTTTACTCATTCACTATGTTAGGCTACTGCCCAACACTAGTACACCGAATCTTCCCTAAACTAAAACTAACTCTTGGCCACACAATTGGCACAATATTAGATAAAACATGACAAGTCTTATGAGTAGAAAAAATAACATGGACATTCACCAAAGCTATTACTTATCTAAACAACGCCCAACAAGCAAAAATTAAAACATACCTAACCATTTTCTCCATCTCTTTAACTATATTAATTATAACATTCTATACCATCCTTTAAACTGACCGTAAACTGCCACGATCTAAACCACGAGTTAATTCCAATACAACAAATAAAGTCAAAAGTAACACTCAAGCACAAATTATTAATATTCCACCACCCAAAGAATAAACAACTGCCACACCACTTACATCATTACGTAATATAGAAAACTCCTTAAGCCCATCAACAACTACCCAATAACCATCATACCACCCACTACAAAAAACCCAAGCTACTAAACCCACACCAAACAAATAAGCCAAAACATACTCCACAACAGAACGACCACCCCAAGCCTCAGGAAAAGGATCAGCAGCCAAGGCCGCAGAATACGCAAATACTACGAGCATACCACCAAGATAAATCAAAAAAAGAATTAACGATAAAAAAGAACCACCACAATAAACTAAAACCCCACACCCAACACCAGCCGCAACTACTAAACCAATAGCCGCAAAATATGGAGTCGGATTAGAAGCAACCGCAACAAGACCCACCACCAAAATCACTAATAATAAAGACATTGTATATATCATAATTCCTGCTTGGACTTTAACCAAGATCAATGGCTTGAAGAACCACTGTAATTATTTTACTACAAGAACACACTAATGGCAAGCCTACGAAAAACACACCCACTAATTAAAATTGTTAACGACTCATTAATTGATTTACCAACCCCAACCAACATCTCAGCATTATGAAACTTTGGGTCCCTACTAGGATTATGTTTAATTACCCAAATTTTAACAGGATTATTTCTAGCTATACACTACACCTCAGACATTTCAACTGCCTTTTCATCAGTAGTCCACATCTGCCGAGATGTAAACTATGGATGATTAATCCGTAATACACATGCCAACGGAGCATCATTCTTCTTCATCTGTCTTTATATACATATTGCCCGAGGCCTATACTACGGCTCATATATTTACAAAGAAACCTGAAACATCGGAGTAATCCTATTTTTATTAGTAATAATAACAGCATTCGTGGGCTACGTACTACCATGAGGGCAAATATCATTTTGAGGTGCAACAGTAATTACAAACCTACTATCCGCAGTACCATATGTGGGCGATACACTAGTCCAATGAATCTGAGGAGGATTCTCAGTAGACAACGCAACACTCACTCGATTCTTTGCATTTCACTTTCTTCTACCATTCGTTATTGTAGGTGCCGTAATTCTTCATCTACTTTTCCTACATGAAACAGGATCAAGCAACCCAATGGGCCTCAACCCTAACGCAGATAAAATTCCATTCCACCCATACTTTTCATACAAAGATCTCCTAGGGTTTGTAATTATAATATCAGCCCTGTCACTTCTAGCATTATTTTCACCAAACCTATTAGGAGACCCAGAAAACTTCACCCCAGCTAATCCATTAGTTACACCACCACACATTAAACCAGAATGATATTTCCTATTTGCCTATGCTATTCTACGTTCAATCCCAAATAAATTAGGAGGAGTACTAGCATTACTATTCTCAATTCTAGTATTACTAGTAGTACCACTCCTACACACATCAAAACAACAAGGAATAACATTCCGCCCACTCACCCAACTATTATTCTGATTTCTTGTAGCAGACATAGTTATCCTAACATGAATTGGAGGAATACCAGTAGAACACCCATATATTATTATTGGACAAATTGCATCAGTACTATACTTCTCACTATTCCTTATCCTACTTCCACTAGCAGGATGATTAGAGAACAACACTCTAGACTAAGCCGCCTTAGTAGCTTAGACAAAGCATCGGTCTTGTAATCCGAAGATCGGAGGTTAAATTCCACCCTAAGGCCAAAACCCGTAACCAGAAAGGAGAGATTTTAACTCACACCCCTGACTCCCAAAGCCAAGATTCTAAACTAAACTACTTTCTGCCGACGCGTAACTATGCACTAATACATTAAATGTGACCCTACATTTAATGTGTTAAATAATGTACATGCTCTGACACACGAAAATGAATTTAAGCATTAGTACACATACCTACATGTATTAACACATATTAAATATGCTTAGTACATACTGTTTAAAATTAACATTGCACATTCACATAAAGAAAAGATGCAAAAAAACATTAAATGTCACACTACATTTCATGAGTTTAATATTATGCATGCTCTGAGACACTGAACTGAATTTAAAAATTAATACACATCACTGAATGTATTAGAAGATATTATGTATGTATTAGTACATATTATGTATGAATAATGACATACTATGTATTATCACCATTTCGCTATTTTAACCATAAAGCAAGTACTAATATTTAAGAAGATCATTTATGAATAAGACTCACAACGATTTAATCAAGTAATAAATATCCATGATAGAATCAGGGACATCTTAAATAAGGGTCGTTAAATAGTTAATTATTCCTGGCATCTGATTCCTACCTCACGAGCATCGCTCTAAGAACCCTCCTGGTGAGTGGTAAACGGCATCTGATTAGCCAGTAGTGTTAAACATTGAATCCTTTACCCCCCATGCCGAGCATTCTTTTATATGCATGGGGTTCCTCTTTCTATTTCCCTTTCAACTTGCATCCCATAGTGCAAATTCAAATGGTGATCAAGGTGGTGCATTTTTCCTTGTATGTGAGATTATAAGTTAATTCTTGGAAGACATACACTAAGGTATTCCTTCTATCAATTCATATATGCACATACGTTACGTCCCCTAATCCTTGGTTTTTGCGCGACAAACCCCCTTACCCCCTACGCTCCGCAAATCCGGTTATTCTTGCCAAACCCCTAAACACAAGACAGGTTCGAGAGCGTGCCAGTTAACAAGTTGTGATATGAGTTAACTATCGCATATATATATATGCACATTAAAATTTCACTATTTTTTATAAAAATTTTTTAGCCTCTTCTACCGAAGAAAAAAACACTACAAAATTTAAGCACTAAAAATTCCAATACTTTTTACA